TTTCCAAAGTTATTAATTGAGGGTAAGCCTGGAAGAATAGAAGAGTTACAGATGAATTTACAAAAAAAACTCAATTGTGTGAACCGAAAACTGAACATTGCTATTACAAGAATTGCAAACCCTTATGGACATCCTAATATTCTTGCAGAATTTATAGCCGGGCAATTAAGGAATAGAGTCTCGTTTCGTAAAGCAATGAAAAAAGCTATAGAATTAACTGAACAGGCGGGGACAAAAGGAATTCAAGTACAAATTGCGGGACGTATCGACGGAAAAGAAATTGCACGTGTCGAATGGATCAGAGAGGGTAGAGTTCCTTTACAAACCATTCGAGCTAAAATTGATTATTGTTGCTATACAGTTCGAACTATTTATGGCGTATTAGGGATCAAAGTTTGGATATTTGTAAACAAAGAATAATCCAATTCTCCCTTTCAAGCTTTTTCTTGAAGGTTCCTTGTTTCAGTAAAACAAAAAAATGATAATTTTCAAAATTTTATAAGATTGAATAAAAGATATCACTTAATTTTTTTGTAAAAAAAATTGCTATGCTTAGTGTGTGACTCGTTGATTTTTTAGAGTGGTTAGAGTTCGACAATAAAATAAATGACTTATAGGATGAATTCATTAATAACTAAGTACTAACCAACTCATCGCTTCGCATTATCTAGATTTAAAGAATTAATATAAAAATCGAAATAAAATAAAGATATGATATTTTGGTGGTTTAATTATAGCAACTAAGATATTGGATAAAAACAAATCTGATTATAAGTTGTAAAGCAATAAGAATATACAGATAAAAAATGAAGGGTGAAAGAAAGAAAGAAAAAAGATATATCAATGATCTAGAATTAGAATATGTAAAGGTCTTATGGTTATCTCATAAAAAAGGGTAGTGTAATAAAGCATCAATATTAACTAAATCCATATATAGATAAATCTATTCCCAGAATAAACAAATCAAGAGCACCGAGTCAATAAAAACTGAGAAGGTTGATTCAAGAAAAAATATATATAATTTGGAATTGTATTTGCGAGGCTCCATTGTAGAATTCCAGACCTAATCATCAATCGAGAAGCGATGGGAACGACGAAAACCGTGAATACCTAAGATTCATTTGAGGGGGGGATGGCGGAACGAACTAAGAACCAATTCATTCTTTTTGAAGAGTCGTAGGATAACCCTAGATTACATCTAAAATAAAATGGATAAAGAGTAAATATTCGCCCGCGAAATTCTTGTTTTTTTATTTAGAAATTGAGTCAATCCAATACCACCAGAAAAAAAATAATAAGGATTTGTTAGAATCTTATGCTCTAATAGAACAAAACAACATTATCTAGTTATATATTTAACTATATAGAGTTATAGTGGGCAAATCTTCTAATAAATGTCTATAAAAATCAAAACAGGATATACTAATTTCCAATGGATCAATCCTATGAAATATTAAAAAAACCTCATGATTCGATCATTCATTAAACATATGTATATATGGTATATCTTTTATTTGTATTGGTTAAATCGATTTTTGTAATTGTTTTATTCGCGAGGAGCCGTATGAGGTGAAAATCTCATGTACGGTTCTGGAATAGCGATGGGATTTCTAAACAACCATCAACTATAACCCCAAAAGAACCAGATTCCGTAAACAACATAGAGGAAGAATGAAAGGAATATCCTATCGGGGGAATCATATTTGCTTCGGAAGATATGCTCTTCAGGCACTTGAACCCGCTTGGATCACATCTAGACAAATAGAAGCAGGTCGGCGGGCAATGTCACGAAATGTCCGCCGAGGTGGACAAATATGGGTACGGATATTTCCAGACAAACCTGTTACACTAAGACCAACCGAAACACGTATGGGTTCGGGAAAGGGATCTCCCGAATATTGGGTAGCTGTCGTTAAACCCGGTAGAATACTTTATGAAATGGGCGGAGTCGCAGAAAATACAGCCAAAAGGGCTATCTCAATAGCCGCATCAAAAATGCCTATCCGAACTCAATTCATTATTTCAAGAATTTCTTGATTATAAATAATAAAAACCAAAGGAAAGAGGTCTTTTGGAGGAAAAAACATGGCAATTTTTCCTTTCTTTTTTGAATATAGAATATTTTTTTTTACTTCAAGCTTTGGACTGAAAGAACAGATAAAATAAAAATGATATGATTCAACCTCAAACCCATTTGAATGTAGCCGATAACAGCGGAGCCCGCCAATTGATGTGTATTCGAATCATAGGAGCTGGTAATCGACGATATGCTTCTATTGGTGACATTGTTGTTGCTGTAATCAAGGAAGCGGTGCCAAATATGTCTTTAGAAAGATCAGAAGTGATTAGAGCTGTAATTGTACGTACTCGTAAAGAACTTAAACGCAGCAATGGCATGATAATACAGTATGATGATAATGCCGCGGTTGTCATTGATCAAGAGGGAAATCCAAAAGGAACTCGAATCTTTGGCGCAATCGCCCGGGAATTGAGACAGTTAAATTTCACTAAAATAGTCTCATTAGCACCTGAGGTATTATAAGAAAAAACATTTTTTTATTTAATGTGAATGAAAATGAAATAGATAAATTAATAGATTATGTCTTACACATATATCTAATTATTAATAAAATTGGATTTCTTTTCTTATTTTATTAATATATATCATATTTAATAAAGATAAGTATAAAAATAAATATAATAATATATTATATATATCTTTCTATTAAGAATATATATAGAAATATACTAAATATCTTTCTTTATATAATATTTCAAATATATATTACTCGATATATATTAGAAAATATGGAACAAGGAGCATGCTGATTATATCGAAAGTAAGTAAAGGGTAACATTTTTTTTCCTATGGGTAAGGACACCATCGCCGACATAATAACCTCTATCCGAAATGCTGACATGAATGGAAGAGGAACGGTTCTAATACCATCTACTAACATTACTGAAAACATTGCTAAAATGCTTTTACGAGAGGGTTTTATTGAAAACGTGAGAAAACATAGGGAAGGGGGAAATTTTTTTTTAGTTTTAACTCTACGATATAGAAGAAATAGAAAAGGATCATCTAAAACGAGTTTGAATTTAAAACGGATCAGTACTCCTGGTCTACGAATCTATTCTAATTATCAACAAATTCCGAGAATTTTAGGGGGGATGGGAATTGTAATTATTTCTACTTCGAGAGGTATAATGACAGATCGAGAAGCTCGATTAGAACGAATCGGCGGAGAAGTTTTATGTTATATATGGTAGTCTTTCTGATATCCGAATTATAGAAAAAAATTCTATCAATTTTTGTAAAAAAGGAAAGAGAGATAAACCAAAACACAGGTCTGTCATATCACTCCTCATACTTTAATGAATGCGTGAAATGGGTTTAACAGGAATCTTTATAAAGAAACGGATTCATGAGGGTTTAATTCAATATTGCTGAATCAATTTCCCCTGTGGGGTATGTTCGAGGTTCAGTTATTTTCAATTTTAAATAATGAAAATATCAGTCTAGACTATATTTCTAAAAAGGTTCAACATACTCTTTATATATATTTCTACCACAGAGAAATAAAAGATGCAAGTATAAACTCTTTAATTAGACTGTTTCTTTTTTTAACGTCAATATTATTGGTTTTGAGGGGTACGATTAGAATAGAAGTTCTAAATTGAAGGAAACCTTATTTTCTTCCATTAAAATGGATCCGAGATGAAGTTGAAGGAATGATAAATATGAAAATACGGGCCTCTGTTCGTAAAATTTGTGAAAAATGTCGATTGATCCGTAGACGGGGTAGAATTATAGTAATTTGTTCCAATCCAAGACATAAACAAAGACAAGGATAAGGATAATATTTCTACAAAAGCCACAAGAGAGGGCTCTCAATTATAAAGGACTAGATGCGCAAATAAAAAAAAAAGATAAAGATATTGAAATTCTTTTTTTTTACATGAAAAATTAGAAAATATAGAATATTTTCTATTATATACCATATGATTTTATGGTAATATTGATTATATATTAATATTTTTGAATATGTGAAAATTTCAAATTATTGAATGAATATAGAAATTCTATTTCGAATATTTCGAAATTCTCTTAGATATAATCTATATCAACGACTATATATATAGATTAGAACTAGTCTAATAAAATACAATCTAAGAAAGAGATATTAGATAGAGAGATCTTTGGGATCTAAAATTGGAAATTCTATTTTTGTTAATTGTATATTAACACAAATAGAATGCCAATCTTTAGAATATTAATTCTAGTTTGTAATAAAGAATAAAGAAAATAGTAAAATAAAGCATCCGTGTTTTTCACATGAGATGGATATATCCATATATCTCAGACTTCGATTTATGTTATGAGATAATAATTATGAAATAATAAAAAGATAATAAGATATGGCAAAACCTATACCCAAAATTGGTTCGCGTAAAAATGGACGTATTGGTTCACGTAAACATGCTCGTAAAATACCAAAGGGCGTTATTCATGTTCAAGCTAGTTTCAACAATACCATTGTCACTGTTACCGATGTACGGGGTCGGGTAATCTCGTGGTCCTCCGCAGGTACTTGTGGATTCAAAGGTACGCGAAGGGGAACACCATTTGCCGCTCAAACCGCAGCAGGAAATGCTATTCGAACAGTAGCGAATCAAGGCATGCAACGAGCAGAAGTCATGATAAAAGGTCCCGGTCTCGGAAGAGATGCGGCATTAAGAGCTATTCGTAGAAGTGGCATACTCTTAAATTTTATACGGGATGTAACCCCTATGCCACATAATGGGTGTCGGTCTCCTAAAAAAAGACGTGTGTAATGTAAAAGTAAAACAAAAAATAAACATAGAAAACATAGAATAGATTTCAAGAGAAATAAACAATTCCAGAATTTGAAAAAAAAAAAGATTGATTACTATGGTTCGAGAGAAAATTAGAGTATCTACTCGAACACTACAGTGGAAGTGTGTTGAATCAAGAG